TTTATAAATAGGTCATCAACTCAGCATTTGGCATTTAAACAAAAATGTAAAAAAAAAAAGAAAAAAGGATAAACCCCCTTCCAATACCAATAAAAGTTTCAAATCTTTTTATCGATATGAGTGTTATATATCGATAAATTTCTAACTATTCCTTGGAAATGGAAAACCATTTCAGTATTAATATAGTGGTAGAAAGAGTACCATGCTGTGGCTGAACTTCAAACGGTTTAGCTTTAACCATGTTAATAGTTCCACATTATTGGTTGCTAGAGAATCAAAGTATATTTACCAACGAATCACGAAATGCTATGGTTCTTACATATGATTATATGATTTCGTAATTTATTCAGAAGTAATTCGCGAGATCATGCACCCTTATTTACTAGTTATACCGAAAAGGGATGCAGCTGGTAGAATCCAGTCTATTCGTGAAATAAACAACTCGCACACACTCCCTTTCCAAAAAAGATCAATACACCAATCACTACACTGAGATTTATTGGATTTGTTGCTAAAATATCGGTATTAAATCCGAAACTCCCGGCAGATGGCCAGTGACCCGGGGAAACGAAAGAATCGGTTACATTTTTCATATGATCTCCTCTTATAGTTATAGATAGACTAAAAAATCGAACATCTTTTTTGTTGTTTGACCTATTTCCTATTTTTAAATCGAAAATGAATTCAAAAACTATTCCATTTTACAATAAAAACTATTCCATTTTACAATGTATTTTCTTTTTCTCAATTGAGATTTCCTTTCCAATAAGAATAAGACTTATGCGAATAGGATTAGGTACCGGGTTTTCGTGTAAATTGCGAAATACTGCGTTTGTTGCACCATTTCCTAAACAGCTTTCGTTGGACTAAGAAGGGGAAGGAAGAAAGCGAGTCGGTAACACTAATTCCTCATCCTCAAATCAGCCCTTCCCCCGGTTTTCTCAACGCAAAAAGAATTGTAGGAGCGAAATCTTGGTATAATGCGAAAAGGCAAGCAGGCAAGCGTCAAGTCCAAAGAAATAAAAAAATACGTATTTTTTCGGATTAAACAAACGGATTCGCAAATAAAAGAGCTAATGCTACAACCAATCCATAAATTGTTAAAGCTTCCATAAAAGCCAAACTAAGTAATAAAGTACCTCGTATTTTCCCCTCTGCTTCGGGCTGTCTCGCAATACCTTCTACAGCTTGGCCTGCAGCAGTACCTTGACCAACTCCTGGTCCAATAGAAGCAAGCCCTACAGCCAATCCAGCAGCAATAACGGAAGCGGCAGAAATAAGTGGATTCATGATAAGTTCCTCACACAAAAAAAAAGAAATGGTTAATGATACAATCGACGAAAAAATTATGACTTAATTATTCCATCGACTAAGATTCAGCCAGTCGAAGTCAGTAAGAACTCCGAATTGGAATAAAAATATTCCATCAGATCATCAGAAAGGCTTTCTACTTTTGAGTTCCTCTTTGTTGAGTCTTTCCTGAATCTATACAACTTAAATTTCTCATTTCCTTTTTTCTAACCATTTGTTGAATTCTTGGACCCTTTCTTGCTTTATTTTTTGTTTCTTCATTCAATTCATAGTAATAAATAAATGAAAAAAAAACATAAAAAAAGACTTCTATTAATATCCCCATCTAAATTCAAGTAGGGCTTAATATTAGTTCATATATAACTAGTCAATATCTACTATCCAATATACATGTCTTTCTTCCATAACGTAAACCCGGCGTTCTTCCTTAAATTCAATTGGATTCTAGAATCTTTCTTTGAATTGAAACGTCTCCAGGAGTTGACTTATAACCATTCGATTCCATATGCCTAGTTCGGCCTTTCTATACTAATCAACCCCCCTCTAATATCCCTTTTCGATTACTATAGAACATACCTGTATGTTCCCTAAGCAGATTGTCTTGAAACATACATTGACTTGATCTACGAAAAAAGACTCTTTCGAAAAGGAATTAATGATGACCTTCCATAGATTCGCCTATATAAGCTGCGGCTAAAGTTGCAAAAATAAGAGCCTGAATACCACTTGTAAATAATCCAAGAAACATGACAGGTATAGGAACTACTAAAGGTACTAAAGAAACAAGAACAACAACAACTAATTCATCGGCTAATATATTTCCGAAAAGTCGAAAACTAAGGGATAGAGGTTTTGTGAAATCTTCTAAGATGTTAATGGGTAAAAGAATTGGAGTTGGTTGAATGTATTTACTAAAATAACCCAACCCTTTTTTTGTAAGACCCGCATAGAAATATGCCACTGACGTGAGTAAAGCTAAAGCTACAGTCGTATTTATATCATTCGTAGGTGCGGCTAATTCCCCATGAGGTAACTGTATGATTTTCCAAGGTAAAAGAGCCCCTGACCAATTAGAAACAAAAATAAATAGAAACATAGTCCCAATAAAGGGAACCCAAGGACGATATTCTTCTCCAATCTGAGTTTTGCTTACGTCTCGAATGAATTCAAGGACATATTCAAAGAAATTCTGACCATCAGTCGGAATTGTTTGTGGATTCCGAGCCGCTATGGCGGCTGAGCTTAATAAGATAGCAATTACAACCCAAGAAGTAATAAGTACTTGGCCGTGGACTTGAAAACTGCCTATTTGCCAATAGAAATGTTGGCCGACTTCCACACCGGATATATCATATAATCCCTTTAGTGTATTGATTGAACATGATAGAACATTCATATTGTCCTCTGGCAGAAATATAACCTTAAAAAAAAATATTATTTTGATTCAACCATTGCTTTCTCGACTTGTCTACTTCACCCGTATATAATACCAACTAATCACATCATATCCCCAGCTATTTTTATATCTTTTTTGATATTCAGGAATCCTAACCGATTCTACTCTATTAATTCGAGAATTCCATTTTTTATTATGAATCAAGGATTTCTTATATAGCTAGAACGACCTTCACAAATTGCGAATACTAATTTGGTGAGAATTAATCGGATTGAGGCTATAGCGTCATCGTTTGCCGGAATCGAAATATCTGCCAGATCGGGGTCGCAATTTGTATCGATTAAACAAATCGTTGGAATTCCCAAAGTAATACATTCTCGAAGGGCTGTATATTCTTCTTGCTGATCAACGATGATTACAATATCCGGTAACCCTGTCATATATTTAATCCCACCCAGATATGTTTGCAAGTGAGATAACTGTCTCTTCAACATGGCTGCATCTCTCTTCGGAAGACAGGCCAGTCTTCCCGCCTTTTGTTCCATTCTCAAGTCTCTGAATTTATGAAGTCTCGTTTGTGTGGTGGACCAATTCGTTAACATACCCCCAAGCCATTTTTTATTAACATAATGACACCGAGCCCGTATTGCAGCCCGTGCTACTGAATCAGCTGCTTTATTTTTTGTCCCAACAATTAAAAATTGTTTTCCTTTACTTGCTGCATCAAAAACTAAATCACAAGCTTCTGATAAAAAACGAGCAGTTCTAGTAAGATTTGTAATATGAATACCTTTACGCTTTGCCGAGATATAGGGTGACATTCTAGGATTCCATTTCCTAGTACCATGGCCAAAATGAACTCCCGCTTCCATCATCTCTTCCAAATTGATGTTCCAATATCTTCTTGTCATTTCTCCTCGCACTTTCTCTTTTTTTTAAGAGATGAGGTATCCCGAAATAAAAAATTGTTCCGACGGAACCTTCTCTTCGACAGCTAATTGGCCGTTGATACACAATCCAAACCATTAATTCCTTTCTATTCCTTATTATCTATTATCTTATAAAAAAAAGAAAATGCCCATAAAAAATACAGAACATAACATATAAATAGGAGGAATCCGTTCTTAAATTACCTAAACTAGGGTTTTGATGGATGATTTCCATTTTTTTAAACACAAGAATTAAAAAATTCTCTGTGGTAAAACAAAATATCGTGCATTTCCCCCTCAAATAGATTCTTCTTTTTGTTTTTCAAAGGAATGCTCCTATGTTGGCTTGAACGATGTACTAATCCTTTGAATCCGGTACCGACAGGTATCATTCCTCCCAGAACCACGTTTTCTTTTAGACCTTTCAACCAATCGATACGGCCCCGGAGAGCAGCTTTTGCTAAAACTCGAGCAGTTTCTTGAAAACTCGCTTCGGATATAAAACTTTGAGTATTCAAAGAAGCTCTCGTTATTCCCAATAAGACGGCTCGGTAAGAGATCGCTTCTTCCAAAGCACGCCCTGTTCGTTCCGCTCGCAACAATCCAATTAGCTCTCCTGGTAAAAAAACATTAGACATTCCATCTTCTGAAACCAAGACTTTTGATGTTATTTGACGTACAATAATTTCTATATGCCTATTATGGATCTGTACCCCTTGGGACCGATAAACCTTTTGGATCTTATTAACCAAAGAGATACGACTTTGCACTATAGTTAGCTCGGCGCCAATCAAGAATCCCCAAGGAAATCCAAGAATTCCTGTTATACGCTCATTCCAAGTGTCAATCCTCCTTTCTAGATTCATCGATATTGACTCAAGCGAACGAACTTCTAAGACTTGTTCCACCTTTGGAAGGCCTTGCGTTATATCACCAGACCTCGATTTTTCATATATAAATGTAACTAATGTATCTCCTTCATAAACGATTTCCCCATAATGGCCATGAACAGTTGCTCCTGGGGTGGCCAAATAGGACTTCGCTGCTCTTATTACTACAGAGCCGACTTGAACAATTAGAACTTGACCCGCCTTTAAGTGTGGCCCGTTTTTGGCTATACATACATTTTCACAAAGAAATTGTCCAAGACTTATTTTTGTGGAAGTCTCTTTACAAGAATTGGGGTGAAGACAATACCAATTCAATTTGAACGGATTCAAAATACTGTTACTTACCGGATCGGGATTATAAACCTTCCTATTTTCATCGATTAAATAATATTGCATTACTCGAAAAGTTTGTTTTAAATTGTCAAGTTGCAAATAGTTAGTTACCAAGATCTGATTATGAGTTATTAAACGGTA